TGTCTCCTTGTAGTTGGATCTCCAAGTTTTTGGAATGCTCCAAATTCCACTTGAGCATCCAAATCTGGATCAATACCAGCAAAAACATCTCTGAACAAGGTTCTAGCGCCATGCCAAATGTGTCCGAAAAAGAAGAGCAAAGCAAACGTAGCATGCCCAAAAGTGAACCAACCCCTTGGACTGCTACGAAAAACACCATCGGATTTCAAAGTAGCCCGATCTAATTCAAAAATTTCACCTAATTGGGCACGTCTAGCATATTTTTTCACAGTAGCAGGATCAGAATAACTTACTCCATTAAGTTCGCCACCATAGAACTCAACAGTAACACCTACTTGTTCAACACTATACTTTGATTCTGCCCTTCTAAAAGGAACATCAGCTCTCACAATTCCGTCTTCATCTACCAAAACTACCGGAAATGTTTCAAAAAAAGTAGGCATACGACGTACAAAAAGCTCGCGCCCTTCTTTATCTCTAAAGACGGGGTGTCCTAACCATCCAACAGCAATTCCATCCCCATTGTCCATTGAGCCTGCTCTGAATAATCCCCCTTTTGCCGGATTATTACCAATATAATCATAAAAAGCTAATTTTTCGGGAATTTTAGACCAAGCTTCCGATAAACTAAGATTTTCGGCTAGCCCGGCACTAACTCTTCGATATATTTCTTGCTGAAAGTATCCCTGATCCCACTGATAACGAGTAGGACCAAATAATTCGATTGGGGTAGTTGCTGAACCATACCACATAGTTCCAGCAACAACAAAAGCGGCAAAAAAAACAGCAGCGATACTACTGGAAAGTACAGTTTCAATATTGCCCATACGTAATCCTTTGTATAGACGTTGAGGCGGACGGACACTAAGATGGAATAGGCCAGCTAATATGCCCAAAGTACCCGCTGCAATATGATGAGAGGCTATTCCTCCCGGAACAAAAGGATCAAAACCTTCCGCGCCCCACGCTGGATTTACAGATTGTACTTTTCCAGTTAGTCCATAAGGATCGGACACCCATATTCCAGGACCATACAAACCTGTTACATGAAATGCACCAAAGCCAAAGCAAGCTACCCCTGAGAGAAATAAATGAATTCCAAAGATCTTGGGCAAATCCAAAGAAGGTTTTCCCGTACGTTCATCACAGAATATTTCTAGGTCCCAATATACCCAATGCCAGATAGCTGCCAAGAAGCACAAGCCAGAAAACACTATATGTGCCCCTGCCACACCTTCATAACTCCAAATACCCGGATTTGTTATAGTTCCTCCTGAAATACTCCAACCACCCCACGAATTGGTTATTCCTAAACGAGTCATGAAGGGTATAACGAACATACCTTGTCTCCACATTGGATCAAGAACGGGATCAGAGGGATCAAAAACTGCTAATTCGTATAAAGCCATCGAACCAGCCCAACCAGAAACTAGAGCTGTATGCATTATATGAACAGAAAGCAATCGACCGGGATCATTCAATACGACAGTATGAACACGATACCAAGGCAAACCCATGGAAATACCTCTTTATCAAAGAAAAATAGACACTATGGCACTTTATTTTATCGCGTTGGAAAAGACTATATCTATATATACTATGTACCTAACCTTTTCAGTAGATTCTGTATCAGAAAGGATTAATATTTATTCCATTGAAAATAACGGAACAATTTTGTTCGTAAGAACAAAGAGAAGCAGATCTATTCTATACCCGATAAGTACCAATACGCAATGGGAGGATTGGTCCCATTTTTGGGGAACGAATGGATAGATACTTGTTTATCATTCGAACGATCGATTTCTTCGTTCAAATTTTTTTTTTATTCATTCTGTCTTACTCTATAAACTTTCCAATCTATGTATCAAATAGAATAAAGAGAAAAAAGGGATGAAGACAATAAACCATTGATTGTTACGTTTCCATATTAAAGTGAAGTATAGTACTAAATTTTTTTCTTTAATTTAATGCCCATTGGTGTTCCAAAAGTACCTTTTCGGAGTCCTGGAGAGGAAGATGCGGTTTGGGTTGACGTATAGTGCGACTTGTCAGACATATTGGGTCATATGGGATTTACCCGTTCTCTCCCCTGATCGAGATATCCTCTGTTTCGCCCAAGAGATATTGTATTGAGTGAAGCATCAATCAATCATTCGGAGCGTGAAGTGCAATTAGATCAATTTATTTTATATTGGGGATCAATATTATAAATTTATAAGAATTTATGGTTTACTTGGACTGATAAAATAAAGTATCCAGGCTCCGTTCAGAAAATACCAAATCAATAACAAATTGTTAATATAATATATGTACGATTACCACTTGTATCATAAATGATTCTTATACCTACTATTACTTTATACCTACTATTACTATAGTAGTGATCCCAAATTGCCAACCAACGGAATAGTATGATGAATACATCAAATAGTTTTGGGAAAGCAAGACACGAAATTAACTAAAAAAAAGAAGTCATAACAAAAAAATGGTACTGAGACCA